ACCTTTATTGATAGTAGCTAAAAATATGGGTCGTATGTTATTATTGCAACTTCCTGAATGGTCTAAGGATTTACAGGAATGGAATAGAGAAATGCATGTTAAATGTACCTATAATGGTGTTCAATTATCAGAAACCGAATTTCCGAAAAATTGGTTAACAGACGGTATTCAGATAAAAATCCTATTTCCTTTCTGTCTGAAACCTTGGCACAGATCTAAGCTGCAAACCTCTCATAGAGATCTAATGAAAAAAATAAAAAAAAAAGATGATTTTTGTTTTTTAACGGTTTGGGGAATGGAAGCTGAACTTCCTTTTGGTTCTCCCCGAAAAAGACCTTCTTTTTTTGAGCCCATTTTTAAAGAACTCAAAAAAAAAATTAAAAAATTGAAAAAGAAATATTTTCTAGTTTTAAGAGTTTTAAAGGGAAGAACAAACTTTTTTCTAACAGTCTCAAAAGAAACAAAAAATTGGGTCATCAAAAGTGTTCTATTTATAAAAAGAATAAGAAAAGTACTTTCAAAAGTAAATCAAATTCTGTTATTTAGATTGAGAGAAGTATATGAATTAAGTGAAACTAAAAAAGAAAAAGATTCTATAATCAACAATCAGATAATTCATGAATCGTTTAATCAAAGTCGATCTACAGATTGGACAAATTATTCCCTGACAGAAAAAAAACTGAAGGATCTGACTGATAGAACACGCACAATTAGAAATCAAATAGAAAAAATTACAAACGACAAAAAAAAAGTAACTCCAGGAATAAATATTAATTCTAACAAAACAACTTATAATGCCAAAAGACTAGAATCACTAAAAAATATTTGGCAAATATTAAAAAGAAGAAATGCTCGATTAATCAGTAAATTACATTATTTTATAAAAATTTTCATTGAAAGAATCTACATAGATGTCTTTCGATGTATCATTAATATTCCCCAAATCAATATACAACTTTTTCTTGAATCAACAAAAAAAATGATTGATAAATACATTTACACTAATGAAACAAATCAAGAAAGAATTAATAAAACAAATCAAAATACAATTCACTTTATTTCGACTATAAAAAAGTCACTTTATAATATTAGTAATAGTAAAAGGAATTCACCTATTTTTTGTGACTTATCCTCCTTGTCACAAGCATATGTATTTTACAATTTATCCCAAACCCACTTGGATAAATTAAGATCTGTTCTTCAATATCACGGAACATCTTTTTTTCTTAAGACTGGGATAAAGGATTCTTTTGGAACACAAGGAATAATTCATTCTGAATTAAGATATAAGAAATTTCGGAGTTATGGAGCGAATCAATGGAAAAACTGGTTAAGGGGTCATTATCAATACGATTTATCTCAGATTAGATGGTCTAGATTAATCCCACAAAAATGGCGAAATAGAGTCAATCAATGTCGTACAGCTCAAAAGAAAGATTTAAAGAAATGGAATTCATATGAAAAAAACCAATTACTTTATTACAAAAAACAAAAAGATTCTGAAGTATATTCATTATCGAATCAAAAAGATAATTTTCAAAAATACTTTAAATATGATCTTTTATCATATCAATCTATTAATTATGAAACTAAGAGGAACTCATATATTTCTGTTTATGGATCACCATTACAAGTAAATACGAATCAAAAGATTTCTTATAATTACAACACACCTAAAGGCAAATTATTTGATAAATGGGGGGGTATTCCTATCAATAATTATCTAGGAAGAGGTGATATTATGTATATGGAAAAAAATCCAGATAGAAAATATTTTGATTGGAAAATTATCAAGTTTTGTCTTAGAAAAAAAGTCAATATTGAGGCCTGGATCAAGATCGATTCCAACAGTAATAAAAAAACTAAGATTGGAACTAATAATTACCCAATAATTGATAAAATTGATAAGAAAGGTCTTTTTTATCTTACAATTCATCAAGATCTAGAAATCAATCCACCCAATCATAAAAAAATCTTTTTTGATTGGATGGGAATGAATGAAGAAATACTAAATTGTCCTATATCCAATCTGGAACTTTGGTTCTTCCCCGAATTTGTGCTACTTTATAATGCATATAAAATGAAACCGTGGATTATACCAAGCAAATTACTTCTTTTAAATTTGAATATAAATGAAAATGTTAGTGAAAATAAAAACGTCAATGGAAAGCCAAAAGGGCATTTTTTTATACCATCGAATGAAGAAAAAAAATCTTTTGAATTAAAGAATCGAAATCAAGAAGAAAAAGAACCCGCAGATCGACGAGATCGTGGTTCAGATGCACAAAACCAAAGAAATCTTGGATCCCTTCTCTCAAACCAACAAAAAGATATTGAAGAAGATTATGCGCGATCAGACATGAAAAAACGTAAAACGAAAAAACAATACAAGAGCAACACGGAAGCAGAACTAAATTTCTTCCTGAAACGATATTTGCTTTTTCAATTGAGATGGGACGATGCTTTGAATCAAAGAATGATCAATAATATTAAGGTATATTGTCTCCTGCTTAGACTGAGAAACCCAAGAAAAATTACTATATCCTCTATTCAAAGAAGAGAAATGAGTCTGAATATAATGCTGATTCAGAAGAATTTACCTCTTACAGAATTGATGAAAAAAGGGATATTGATTATCGAATCGGTTCGTCTGTCTGTAAAAAATGATGGACAATTTATTATGTATCAAACCATAGGTATTTCATTGGTTCATAAGAGTAAACGCCAAATTAATCAAAGATATCGAGAACGAGGATATGTTGATAAGAAGAATTTTGATGAATCTATTTCAAAACATCAAAGAATGACTGGAAATAGAGATAAAAATCATTCGAATTTACTTGTTCCTGAAAATATTTTATCATCTAGACGTCGTAGAGAATTGAGAATTTTAATTTGTTTCAGTTCAACGAATAGAAATGGTGTGAATAGAAATCCGGTATTTTGTAACGAGAACAACGTAAAAAACTGGAGTCCATTTTTGGATGAAAGTAAACATCTTGATAGTGATAAAAATGAATTAATTCAATTAAAGTTCTTTCTTTGGCCGAATTATCGATTAGAAGATTTAGCTTGTATGAATCGCTATTGGTTTGATACGAATAATGGCAGTCGTATCAATATGTTAAGACTACGTATGTATCCACGATTAAAAATTGGTTAATGTTAATACCGTATTTTTCCTATATATCCTATACCGTATATGGTATATGAAAGTAAACAGATGTACACATACCTTGTCTTACATCCCATTCTAATATACGTCAATAAAGTATCAATTAGATAAAAAGTGAATTGAATCAACAAAATCTTCTTCATTTTCGGTTTAAATATAAATTATTCGCTTTTGTGAGTGCAAAAACGTACCATCCTTTTGTATCCCTATTCGAATCCAATTTGATTAATTCATTTTAATTGATAAAATTAGGAGTCGATAAAGAAATTAAGATCATTATGTATATCACATTCAAATTACTGGCATTATTATTTCTGATCGATAAAATTACATATCTGTAAAGTCAAAAAAGGAGGAGGAAATTCTTTTATGGTCAAAAATTCATTCATTTCCGTTACTTCACAAGAAGAAAAGAAAGAAAACAGGGGGTCTGTTGAATTTCAAGTAGTCAGTTTTACCAATAAGATACGGAGACTTACTTCACATTTGGAATTGCACAAAAAAGACTATTTATCTCAGAGAGGTCTACGGAAAATTCTGGGAAAACGTCAACGGCTATTGGCTTATTTGTCAAAAAAAAATAGAGTACGTTATAAAGAAATAATTGGTCAGTTGGATATTCGAGAGATAAAAACTCGTTAATTTGAAGAATCTTTTTGATCGTTTAAATTTTGATGAACTTCTTTTTTTTCACTTTCAGCAATTCATGGAAGAATGAATGGGGAAAAACCTATGACTGCACCAGCTACAAGAAAAGACCTCATGATAGTCAATATGGGTCCTCACCACCCATCAATGCATGGTGTTCTTCGACTCATCGTTACTCTAGATGGTGAAGATGTTATTGACTGCGAACCAATATTGGGTTATTTACACAGAGGAATGGAAAAAATTGCAGAAAACCGAACAATTATACAATATTTGCCTTATGTAACACGTTGGGATTATTTAGCTACTATGTTCACAGAAGCAATAACTGTAAATGCACCAGAACAGTTAGGCAATATTCAAGTACCTAAAAGGGCGAGCTACATCAGAGTCATTATGTTGGAGTTGAGTCGTATAGCTTCGCATTTGTTATGGCTTGGCCCTTTTATGGCAGATATTGGGGCACAGACCCCCTTCTTCTATATTTTTCGAGAACGAGAATTGATATATGACCTATTCGAAGCTGCCACCGGTATGCGAATGATGCATAATTATTTTCGTCTCGGAGGAGTAGCTGCTGATCTACCTCATGGATGGATAGATAAATGTTTAGATTTTTGCGATTATTTTTTAACAGGGGTTGCTGAATATCAAAAGCTTATTACACAGAATCCTATTTTTTTAGAACGAGTTGAAGGAGTAGGCATTATTGGCGGAGAAGAAGCAATAAATTGGGGTTTATCAGGACCAATGCTACGAGCTTCCGGAATACAATGGGATCTTCGTAAAGTTGATCATTATGAGTGTTACGACGAATTTGATTGGGAAGTACAATGGCAAAAAGAAGGGGATTCGTTAGCTCGTTATTTAGTACGAATCAGCGAAATGACAGAATCTATAAAAATTATTCAACAGGCTCTAGAAGGAATTCCAGGGGGGCCCTATGAGAATTTAGAAATCCGACGCTTTGATAGAGTAAGGGATCCCGAATGGAATGATTTTGATTATCGATTCATTAGTAAGAAACCTTCTCCGACTTTTGAATTATCACAGCAAGAACTTTATGTAAGAGTCGAAACCCCAAAAGGAGAATTGGGAATTTTTCTGATAGGAGATCAGAGTGTTTTTCCCTGGAGATGGAAAATTCGCCCACCCGGTTTTATCAATTTGCAAATTC